TGCTGTTTTGCCGGTCTGTCTGTCCCCAATAATTAATTCTCGCTGACCGCGTCCTATAGGGATCATCGAATCAATAGCAATAAGCCCTGTTTGAAGGGGCTCATATACGGAACGTCTCGAAATAATACCAGGGGCAGGGGATTCAATTAACCGAGATTCAGAAGCGGAAATTTCCCCTCTCCCATCAATAGGTGTAGCCAAAGCATTTATAACACGACCCAAATAAGCTTCACTCACAGGTATCTGAGCAATTCTTCCTGTTGCTTTTACAGAACTTCCCTCTTGTATCATCAAACCATCACCCATTAATACAACGCCAACATTATTGGATTCCAAGTTCAGAGCAATGCCTATTGTACCCTCTTCAAATTCTACTAATTCACCTGCCATTACTTCATCAAGACCATGAATACGAGCAATGCCGTCGCCTACTTGAAGTACGGTACCGGTATTCACAATCTTTACTTCTCTATTATATTGTTCAATACGTTCACGGATAATATTACTAATTTCGTCGGCTCGAAGGGTTACCATTAGTGTTTCTTTATTCTTTTTCGGAAGCAAAAGGAAAAAAATAATGCCTAAATTGTAAACTAAAGTAAAAGTGGAAGGGCTAATCAGTTATTTCTTCCATGGACCCAAGAATGCCAATATTAGCACGGATCGTACGGAAATGTAACTCGGTATTCAAACAACTATTCAGAGTTCCTAGAGCTCCTTGTAAGGCTTGTTGGAAAACTCGTTGTCGGACTTGATTTATCGCTCTTTGTTGTTCAAAATGAAGGGTTTCATTTTTGTAATTTTCTAATCGTTCCAAACTATCACAAGTAGCTTTAATCAAATTTTCTTTTTCTCGTTCTATCTCAGAGTATCCATTCATTCGATACTCATCTGCTTCCAGTTCCACTTTCTGTAAACGAACCCGGGCTTTTTCGAGCTGCTCAATGGCACCTCTACGTAATTCTTCCGAATTTCGAATAGTACTCAAGATCCTCTGTTTTCGATTATCTAATAAATCATTTAATGAAAGTAGATTATCTTACCATTAATTTCACAACTTTCATGATCTCTTCCCGAACCAAACATGAATCTTTCGATTCATTTGGCTCTCACGCTCAATTATTTATTTGATTTTTTTGTTATGGGTATTCCCCTATCTTTTTTTTTAATGTAATGAGCCTGCCCTCTCTTTTCTTTTCTGTTTGTATTCAAAGATATCTAAACTGATACAAGACCAGAATAAATATTAGGAGGACTCTTCCGACCAGATAAAAATCGATAATTGTCAGCAAAGTTGTTTCTTTATTTGTATTTGTTCTTAATTTAATTAAATTTTATTTTTATTTAATTAAATTAATTTAATTTAATAAATTTCGAATTTGAAATTCGATTTTTTCTTTTTTTCTTCAAATCCAAAAATTCCTCTTTTTTTATACATAGGTCGTCGATTCGGCATTGTATAAAAAAGGCGGAGTGCCCTTTTCTTTCTAGTAAATGGTTCAAATCCTTTTATCGATATGAGTGTTCTATATCTGATAAATTACCAACTATTCATTTTGAAAACATTTCAGTACTAATGTAGTCGTAGAAAGAGTACCATGTTTTGCCTGGACTTCAAACAGTTTAGCTTTAACCATATTAATGGTCTCACATTATTGGTTGATAGAGAATCAAAGTTGATTTACCAATAAGTCACGAAATGCTATGGTTCTTACATATGATTTTGGAATTTATTCATAAGTAATTCGTCGAGATCGTGCACCTTTTTTCCTATTTATCCTAAATATACTATAAGTATAAATAACTATAAATAACGTAAAAATAACGTAAAGTGCAGCCGGATGGATCCAACCTATTCTTGAAATACACAACCCGCACACACTCCCTTTCCAAAAAAAATCAATACACCAATCACTACACTTAGATTTATTGGATTTGTTGCTAAAATATCGGTATTAAACCCTAAACTCCCGGCGGATGGCCAGTGGCGTGAGAAAACGAAAGAATCGGTTACATTTTTCATATGCTCTCCTCTTATAGATAGGACTGACAAAGAACAAAGTTATTTTTCTATCACTTCGCCCGCCCCTTTCTTTTTTGATCAATTTATTTATTTTTAATTGAATTTACCCCTTTTTAATGGGAATAGATTAAATCTAGTAATTTCATTTAGGTTAGGTCTTAGGTCTCATTTCAATTGCGAAATATATCGTTTGTCGAAACGTTTCCTAAAAGGAAAAAAGTTTCCATTGTACTAAGCTAAGGGCGGGAAGGAAGAAAGCGAATGATCTGGTAATTCCTCATCCTCAAAGCAGTCCTTACTGGAGTCTCAACAAATAAGTAATTATAGGAGTAAAGTGTTGATATAATTCGAAGAAGCAAACGGCAATTGAATTTCAAGTTAATAAAATTAGAAAAAACGTAAAGTAAAAAAAGTATGTAATCTAAGGTACTTTTTTACATTTCTAGGATTAAACAAAAGGATTCGCAAATAAAAGCGCTAATGCCACAACCAGTCCGTAAATTGTTAAAGCTTCCATAAAAGCTAGACTAAGCAATAAAGTACCTCGTATTTTACCCTCTGCTTCTGGTTGTCTCGCAATACCCTCTACAGCTTGGCCTGCAGCAGTACCTTGACCAACTCCAGGTCCAATAGAAGCAAGTCCTACAGCCAATCCAGCAGCAATAACGGAAGCGGCAGAAATCAGTGGATTCATGGTAAGTTCCTCGCACCAAAAAAAAAGGAAAAAGAAATGGTTAATGATACAATCAACCAATGAATTATTACTAAATTTTATCATTAAGTTTGATCATTAAGATCTATTGGGTCGAAGTAACTAAAAAATAATGATAATATTACTGAATCATCAGAACTACTTCGATATCTCGTTTTTAGTTTCTACCCATGATGAAGTTTTTGTAAATCCATATACATACGGTTCTAGTTATTGCATTTCTTTCTTTCCAACCATTCTTTCATTCAATCCTTCGTTCTTTACTCTTCTATATCCTTGAGTTCATCTGTTTTTTCATCCAATCCACAATCACAAATGAAACAGAAGAAAGGACTTTACTTATCTTGTAATCCATCTAATCTAAATGCAGTAAACTGCAATCAAATCAATATATGCAATCATCAATATATGCAATGGATATCAATATGATCGATATCAACGATATCAATATGTATATCAATACATAACTATATATATTTTTTATTTTGCTTTATTTATTTTGCTATATAACTAACTATATATATATTATATAGTTAGTTATATATATAGTTAGTATATAGGTAGGGTATAACGTAGGGGTAGGGTATAAGGACTTCTATTTATATATAGATAGGACTATATAACTAGTGAATATCTAATATTACATATACATATTACATATACATTTCTTTCTTCCATAACGTAAACAGGCTGCATTTTATATTGAATCGGATTATAGAATCATTCCTCGAAACCCACACAAAAAGTGGCTGGACTTAGAGACATTACATACATCTAGTGTGACCTCCCCAACCCATCTTTTTTTTTTACAATTCCGTAATATCGTTCATCTTCTCTCCTACGACTCTAGGTCATATATTCATACGTATTTATATCTATTATGTTCTCCAACCAAGCAGATTATCTTGAACCATGCATGAATTGGGATAAGCTAAAAAAAAGACTATTTCAAAACTAGTCAATGATGACCCTCCATGGATTCGCCTATATAAGCCGCGGCTAACGTTGCAAAAATAAGAGCTTGAATACCACTTGTAAATAATCCAAGAAACATGACAGGTATAGGAACTACTGAAGGGACTAAAGAAACAAGAACAACAACTACTAATTCATCAGCCAATATATTCCCGAAAAGTCGAAAACTAAGAGATAAAGGTTTTGTGAAATCTTCTAGGATGTTAATTGGTAAAAGTATTGGAGTTGGTTTGATGTATTTCTCGAAATAACCCAATCCTTTTTTGGTAAGACCCGCATAAAAATATGCCACTGACGTGGGTAAAGCTAAAGCAACAGTAGTATTTATATCATTCGTGGGCGCAGCTAACTCCCCATGAGGTAACTGTACGATTTTCCAAGGTAAAAGAGCACCTGACCAATTAGAAACAAAAATAAATAGGAACATAGTTCCAATAAAGGGAACCCAAGGTCCATATTCTTCTCCAATCTGGGTTTTGCTCAAGTCTCGAATAAATTCAAGGACATATTCAAAGAAATTCTGACCGTCGGTCGGAATGGTTTGTGGATTCCGAACAGCTATGATGACTGAACCTAACAAGATAGCAATTACGACCCAAGAAGTGATAAGTACCTGGGCATGGATTTGTAAACCTCCTATTTGCCAATAGAAATGTTGGCCTACTTCTACACCCGATATATCGTATAACCCCTTGAGTGTTTTAATGTAAGATGGTATAACATTCATATTGTCCTCTGATATAAATTGAACTTCAAAAAAGGAATTAGTTTGATTCAACCATTTCTTTCTCAACTCACCAACTTGAATCATTAATCATATATTTAGGATACCAAGAAATCACATAACATCATGATATATATCAATATCCCCAGTTCTTTTTTTTATCTATTTTAAAAAATTCAAAAAAAAAAGTAACCGATCCAATAAATCTATGGAGTTGCCCAATAATTAATATTAACTAATCTTATTATTCTTAATCTTAATCATAATCAACGATTTCTTATATAGCTAGAACGACCCTCACAAATTGCAGATACTAATTTGTTAAGAATCAATCGAATTGAAGCTATAGCATCATCATTGGCTGGAATCGAAATATCTGCAAGATCTGGGTCACAATTTGTATCGATTAAACAAATCGTCGGAATCCCCAAAATGGCACATTCTCGAAGAGCCGTATATTCTTCTTGCTGATCAACGATGATCACAATATCAGGCAATCCCGTCATATATTTGATCCCACCGAGATATGTTTGCAAGGTAGATAATTTTTTCTTCAACATTGCTGCATCTCTTTTGGGGAGACGGTTGAGTTTCCCCATCTTTTCTTCTGCTCTTAAGTCCCTGAACTTATAAAGTCTCGTTTCCGTAGTGGACCAATTCGTTAACGTACCACCGAGCCATTTTTGATTAATAAAATGAGACCGAGCCCTTATTGCAGCCGATGCTACTGAATCCGATGCTTTATTTTTGGTACCGACGATTAAGAAGCTTTTTCGCCTACTTGCTGCATCAAAAACTAAATCACAGGCTTCTGATAAAAAACGAGCAGTTCTAGCGAGATTTGTAATATGAATACCTTTACGCTTTGCAGAGATGTAAGGGGCCATTCTAGGATTCCATTTCTTAGTACCATGACCAAAATGAACTCCTGCTTTCATCATCTCTTCCAAATTGATGTTCCAATATCTTCTTGTCATTTTTTCCCACACTTCCTTTTTGTTTTTTCTTTTTCTTATTATTAACAAAGAGACGAGGTACCTTGAAATAAATAATTGTTCCGATGGAACCTTCTACCGGGGATTGACCATTGATACACGGCACAAACCATAAATTTTTTTAATTACTTATTTTATTTATTACCAATTTTATTTATTACCAAATCAATAATCAGACCAGTATAGTTAAAAGATAGTTAAAGTTAAAATGAATCCGCTCTTAGGAATCATTAAATTGCATAAATGATTATTCTGATGTCTCATGGAAATTTGTCTCATGGAAATTGTTTGCCGCGTAAGAACAAAATAATTCTCGATGGTGTAACAAAATATCTCTCATTTCCAACTCGAATAGATTTTTTCTTTTGATTTCCAAATAAATGTTTTTGTCTTGCCTTGAACGGTGCACAAATTTTTGGAATCCGGTACCAACAGGTATAATCCCCCCCAGAACAACGTTCTCTTTCAGGCCTTTCAACCAATCAATACGACCTCGTAGAGCAGCTTTTGCTAAAACTCTAGCGGTTTCTTGAAAACTTGCTTCGGATATGAAACTTTGAGTATTCAGAGACGCTCTTGTTATTCCCAATAAGATTGCCCGATAACAGATCGATTCGTCCAAAGCACGCCCTGCTCGTTCCGCTCGCAACAATCCGATTAATTCTCCAGGCGAAAAAACATTAGACATTCCATCTTCTGAAACCAACACTTTTGATGTTACTTGACGTACAATAATCTCTATATGTCTATTATGGATCTGTACCCCCTGGGATCGATAAACCTTTTGGATCTTATTAACCAAAGAGATACGACTTTGGGCTATGGTTAGCTCAGCTCCAGTCAAAAACCCCCAGGGGATCCCAAGAATTCTTGGTATACGTTCGTTCCAACCTTCAACTCTCCTTTCGAGGTTCATCGATATTGAATCAATCGAACGCACTTCTAAGATTTGTTCTACTTTTGGAAGACCTTGCGTTATGTCACCAGATCTCGATTTTTCATATATAAATGTAACTAATGTATCGCCTTCGTAAAGGATTTTACCATAATGACCATGAACAGTTGCTCCAGGAGTAGCCAAATAAGGCTTAGCTGATCTTATAACTAAAGAGTCAACATTAACAATTAAAATTTGACCAGATTTTTTTACGTGTGGTTCGTATTTAAATAGACATACATTTTCACAAATAAATTGTCCAAGGCTAATTTTGGTCGATGTCTCTTCACAATAATCATGATGGAGAAAGCACCAATTCAAATGGAATGGGTTCAAAATGATGTTACTGCATGGATCGGGATTATAAATCCTCCTATTTTCATCTATTAAACAGTATTTAAGTACTTGAAGTACTTGGAAAATCTGTTTCAAATTGTCAAGGAGCAAATATTTCTTTAACACGATCTGATTATGAGTTATTAAATGGTAAGATGAATAAAAATTCGATATTTTAGGTATAATAGCGCCTAAGGGACCAAAATAATCCCGTATTGGAATTAGGGGATCCGATTCTTTTGTCACATTGTTATATTTCGAACTATTGAATGGACCAATTCGAGAACAATTGGATGATGACAAAATTATCAAAGATTGGCATTCCTTATTTCGATTCAACAACGTACCAATAGTTCCTTGATGTTGGCTAAGTGATTGAATCTTCGCCTTGGAATAAAAAGGATTGATATTGGTGCGATCTAATCCATTATCGGGAATCAATCCGGAACTTGCCCTATCATACCTTTTTCCGGTATACCAAATAGTGGACTTGACTAACGCAATTCTTATGAAATCGCGAATTATATCATTTGCCCTTACCTCAACAAAGGAAGCATGAACCTCTTCTATAGAACCATTTTTTTCTTGGTCCCAATTCAATACTAAGCAAGTCCGAACTAATTGAATACTTGTGTGATAAATTCCTCGAATTGACTTGCCATTTCCATAAAGGATATAATTGACAACTCTAAGTTGGACATTATCCTTTTCCTGCAAGATATCCCGAGGGAAAAGGGTTGCAAAATTTATCCCATCGGATATTTCATATGTGACTACAGGTCGAACCGAAACAAAATA